TCCAAATTCCTTATTCTGTTCTGCTGATATAACTCGACGAATTATTCCCCAGCATAAGTATAAGTGGGAGAAAAAGACTGTTGATACTTGCTTTGATTCTAAACATCCGTAGATTCTCTAAAGAAAGGTCTGTAAATCCTTGCGTCTAGGATTCAACGAAAGAAAGATTAGAGTAGTGGAAGGGAATCGGTAAGTCTTGATAGCCCTTCCACGACTAATGTAGTGTCTACTAACTAGGTCTTGAATTAGATTGGATAACGAATCTAATCTAATCTAATTAGTAGTTGTGGAAAAGGTGGAAGATGCTTTGTATACAGACTCATGAAAGTCTCTGAATGATCGGGCATTCAATCAATATTAGACTGGATGTATAATTGGCTTTTTTTATATTTTTATTTTATATAAATAATAAAAATATAAAAAAAGTGCAAAAATAAAGAATTTATTTTTGGTAACCCTAGTCAAGAATGGAATAGGCTATCTTCCGATTGTTTCAAAGAAAAAAAAACAGGAGACGGTAACAATGGTAAGTATTAGATCAAATGGGAAATCGAGGTATGTGATGGATAGTGATCTATCTTGACTCCATATTTTTATGCCTTTTACTTATGCTTATGAAGGGCAAAAAAAGAAACAATGAGTTTTATTATCCTACATGTTCCATTAGTAACATTTCCTTGATACTTCCAAGGGTGTCACTGCCTATTTTTTTTTTGTTTGTTTGGTCTTAATCTTTTAAGATTTTACTAGAAATCATATAAGAACGTGTTATAAGTGGATTTATTGGATTAGTTCATCAATAGTGTTAAGTCAGAATCCCATCTTTTTTTTGACTCTGCACCATTGATTCCACTATTATTAGTGAGCAATAATGGACTAATTCCTTCATATTCATAGAGATAGGGGACACAATTAACATGGATATAGTAAGTCTCGCTTGGGCTGCTTTAATGGTAGTCTTTACATTTTCCCTTTCACTTGTAGTATGGGGAAGAAGTGGACTATAAGGGTACTATTAAATTGAGTTGAGGAATCAAACTGTATCAATTGTTTTCTAGATCGTTTTGTAATTTGTAAAGCGTTTTTAATTTTAACTATCTAATTAAATTATAAAAATATTAGAATTTAACTAACTAAATTTAAATAAAGATATTTTTGTTTCAAAATTCCATTGGATTCTGGTGGAGTAATGTATTATATGAATAATACCCTTTCAATCAAACAGATATTTCACAGATTCCCATGTTCGTATTTCGAAAGTAAAAGGAATACAGATGATTGGAAATTTATTCCAATCGAATTCTTACTAAACTTTATATTTCGACGAAGCGGGTCTTACTAGAATTATATATGGACAATGGGGAAGAACAGATCCCTTTTTATTTGTTTTTTTTTATTTTTTACTGTTCAAAATAAAAAAAAAAAAAAAAAAGATTACTTGGTTTTCTTTTATTAATATATGATATGTCCATATCCTTTTTCCTTCATTGATTTTATTCTTTCGAGGGATAAGGGGATTCTTATTTGAAATAATAAGAAATCGAGGAATTATAATCATAAGAGTTTACTTTAACTTTCCTTTTTTCAGATTGATTGGAATTATTACAAATCAAATAGATGAAATATATGAAGCAAAGAAATAGAATTGGGGGGCTGTGTACATTACATATATGTAATTGATCTTTACATATATGATTATGAAGATACATATTTGATTTTAGATTGATCTATATTAAGCCTCTAGCTTTATACAGTACACCTTTATACATTACAATAACACTAATAAAATAACATATAAAATAACATACATAGCATAGTATGGTAGAAAGAAATATATGAATCTTTCTACCATACTATCGGATCTCATAGAATACTACTGATTCTAGTCCGCTCATTTTATTTAAGACGCAAAATTGGAATCCTTTTTATTTTCTTTTTATTTCTCCAATCATTGATAAGAACTACGAAGTCAAGTTTCAGTCAAATTAATCATTTTGACTGACTGTTTTTACATATATGATAAGTAAAAAAGCAGTAGGAACTAGAATGAAGAGTGCAGTAGCAATAAATGCAAGAATATTTACTTCCATAATCCGTTTTTTTTTACTTCGCAATAACTCGGGATTTAATCCCATAGAGCCCATAGAGATGATAAATCTTTCGCCTGTAAATTCAATGGGATGAATTACATCTCGATGATATTGAATCGGATCAATATCATGAATAACAATATCTGAGCTATCAAATCGATTCATCGTCGAGAATTAAATAGTATAACATAGGAAGATCTTTTATCCATACCGAATCAAAAATAAAATTTCTGATTCAATCAAAAATTACTCTTTATTTTTCATTCTTTCTTTTCTATAACCTACCCCCTTCCTTGTATAATTATCTGATGAAGTATCATCTGACCACTTTTCCACTTGCTTGCATTGGTTTGTAACCAATCGAAGTGAAATGGAAAAAAGGACGTAGTTACGTTATAAACTCTGTTTTTTAATGATCTAATTTTCTTGGAAGACAAATAAGTGTGATAAAGATGAGTCCCGGTATAAAAGATCTACTATTTCACCAAATTCACTCTTTTAGAGTTTGTTCTTTGGTCCCCCTTTAGTTAGGAAAAAAAAATATTATTTATTCTCTTGATAAGAGGGGCAGTATCCTTGTTTGATCTTTCTTTTAGTTAGTAATATCCTCTTTATTTGGATTAGTGCTGCGACGCATATATCAAAAATTAAGTGTGCAATTTGAATGAGATAAATTGTTTCAAATTCAAATTAGTAATTGAGGTTACACACAATCCGAATCGTAACCATAAAAGGAAATAGGTTTCATTTTAATCCGAAAAGTATTATATCAGGCTAACTATGTTAATGTTAAATTAATTTAGTATCGTACAAAAAAGAAAGGAATTCCATTTGTGTATGTGCTCACAGGAAACATATGGTATTCTCTTCCATTACACGGATCGGGTTGAAAAAGTCAGACCCAGACCCAGTACGGTATCCTTTGGAATTATGAATATGATGATACCAATAATTATATTGATCTACATACGTCTCTCTCCCATCAATCGGTACTAGTTGAAGTAATGGAAATTCCCAGATTTGTTTGATGAGAAATGCGAAACGAAAAGAATAAATAAAGATCTCCGTTGGGAATAAAATTCTGCCCCTTAATACCCTTTTCACAAAAAATGGAGAGATAAATATAAATTAAGTATTTATTGGGTCCGTCGGGACTGACGGGGCTCGAACCCGCAGCTTCCGCCTTGACAGGGCGGTGCTCTGACCAATTGAACTACAATCCCAAGGAAATAAGGTGTATAGTATACATATTCTTATGATTTAATTCAAACCCTTTCTATTTCAAATCGCCGTGTTGTAACAGAGACGCGGGAAATATATTGATGTCCACATAGTTTAGTAAGAGCGACATGAATTATGGATTACTGGTAATCCTTTCGGTTATTGCCAAATACATTGATAATCAATTCTTCAATGAACAAAAAGAGTATTTTTTTCTTTACTCTTAGACTTTATACTTACAGATCCTGGTATGAATCTAAATCATTAACAAGATCCTAATTTGTGAGAACAAATAAAAATAAATAGAAGTAAAGCAGGGATATATCAGAACAGAACGTTTTATTTTTGTCTTCCGTATCAGGCATTTCTGGAAAACAAATGGGTTATATCATTTCATCTTGGATCAGCGAATTATTGGGCCGAGCTGGATTTGAACCAGCGTAGACATATTGCCAACGAATTTACAGTCCGTCCCCATTAACCGCTCGGGCATCGACCCAGGAAGAATCAATTCTAGACTTATTAATAATCCATGATCAACTTCCTTTCGTAGTACCCTACCCCCAGGGGAAGTCGAATCCCCGCTGCCTCCTTGAAAGAGAGATGTCCTGAACCACTAGACGATGGGGGCATGCTTGCTCGACCGCCATCATACTATGCTCATAGTATGAACAGTTTTTTGAAATTGTCAATATAATGTAATGGTATGACTAGATCCGACGGGTCTTTATCCGACGGGTCTTTCATGATTCCATAGAATTTTTTGATTCGTTTTTTATATTCATGAATTATCTAATCGCCATTCTGTATCTTCTATATTCTATATATATAAAATATATAAATTAGATTTAGATAATATATATATAATTAAATTTATAAATAATAATATAAATATAAAATACAAAATAAGAAGAAAATAATATAAATAATATGAAGGATAGAATCCTTTCGGGGAGTGATTTGTCTGCTAGAAAAAAGATTAAACGTAATTTATTCCACTTTCATTCATTGATTCACTCATTGTTAACATGAGATATGCCTATTTCGATCTCAACAAAATCAGTAAATTAACAAGCGATAAATCTGAAAAGAGGGGATCACCAAGTTATCAAAATTTGTTTTTCCCTAATAATTTGGTTCAGGGTAGAATCTCTTCATCACATGATTCGATGAAATATCCTCGATCTATTTAATTGGTGGGTACATGTATCAATCAAGTGAATTTCGTTCTTATGTGAGTCAATTCAATAAAAGAAAAGTAATTAGACCGAGTCTTGAAACAATCCATTGCATTCATATTTATCAAATATCAATAAACCATTTCTTTTTACCCTATACTCAACTCACTAGGTAAATCAAAATTGTCGGGCCACTAGCCACTATGAGTCTATTGCATATACTTATATATAATATATGTACATAACTATATCTTATCCACATAGTGACTCGTTTAGGGATTGAATCAAAGGGGCCCTTTTAACTCAGCGGTAGAGTAACGCCATGGTAAGGCGTAAGTCATCGGTTCAAATCTGATAAGGGGCTTTATTTTTTTTTTTTCATCAAACTCCAATTCATATTTGATCGGAGAATGGAAATGTTGTTGATATTTATAATAAAAAAAGTAAGCAATTGTATAATTTAATTATACAATTATAATAAGTTATCATTATATTATAATGAGAATGAGTA